GAACAGTGATTCGATTGATGATGAAGAAAGAGAATTTTTGGTTCAGTTCTCCACCTTAACGACAGAAAAAGGGATTGATCAAATTCTATTGAGTCTGACTCATAGTGATTATTTATCTAGTGATCATTTATCAAAGAACGACTCTGGTTATCAAATGATTGAACACCCGGGAGCAATTTACTTACGATATTTAGTTGACATTCATAAAAAGTGTCTAATGAATTATGAGTTCAATACATCCTGTTTAGCAGAAAGACGGATATTCCTTGCTCATTATCAGACAATCACTTATTCACAAACCCCGTGTGGGGCTAATAGTTTTCATTTCCCGTCTCATGAAAAACCCTTTTCGCTCCGCTTAGCCCTATCCCCCTCTAGGGGTATTTTAGTGATAGGTTCTATAGGAACTGGACGCTCCTATTTGGTCAAATACCTAGCGACAAACTCCTATGTTCCTTTGGTATTTCTGAACAAGTTCCTGGATAACAAGCCTAAAGGTTTTCTTATTGATGATATCGATATTGATGATAGTGACAATATTGATGATAGTGACGAGATTGATGCTAGTGACGATATCGATCTTGACCTCGATACGGAGCTGCTAACTCTGATGAATGCGCTAAATATGGATATGATGCCGGAAATAGACCGATTTTCTATCACCCTTCAATTCGAATTAGCAAAAGCAATGTCTCCTTGCATAATATGGATTCCAAACATTCATGATCTGGATGTGAATGAGTCGAATTACTTATCCCTCGGTCTATTAGTGAACTATCTATCCAGGGATTGTGAAAGATGTTCCACTAGAAATATTCTTGTTATTGCTTCGACTCATATTCCCCAAAAAGTGGATCCCGCTCTAATAGTTCCGAATAAATTAAATACATGCATTAAGATACGAAGGCTTCTTATTCCACAACAACGAAAGCACTTTTTCAATCTTTCATATACTAAGGGATTTCACTTGGAAAAGAAAATGTTCCATACTAATGAATTCGGGTCCATAACCGTGGGTTCCAATGCACGAGATCTTGTAGCACTTACCAATGAGGCCTTAGCGATTAGTATTACACAGAAGAAATCAATTATAGACACTAATACAATTAGATCCGCTCTTCATAGACAAACTTGGGATTTGCGATCCCAGGTAAGATCGGTTCAGGATCATGAGATCCTTTTCTATCAGATAGGAAGGGCTGTTGCACAAAATGTACTTCTAAGTAATTGCCCCATAGATCCTATATCTATCTATATGAAGAAGAAATCATGTAACGAAAGGGATTCTTATTTGTACAAATGGTACTTCGAACTTGGAACGAGCATGAAGAAATTAACGATACTTCTTTATCTTTTGAGTTGTTCTGCCGGATCGGTCGCCCAAGACCTTTGGTCTCTACCCGGACCCGATGAAAAAAATGGGATCACTTCTTATGGACTCGTTGAGAATGCTTCTGATCTAGTTCATGGCCTATTAGAAGTAGAAGGTGCTCTGGGGGGATCCTCACGGACAGAAAAAGATTGCAGTCAGTTTGATAATGATCGAGTGACATTGCTTCTTCGGCCCGAACCAAGGAATCCTTTAGATATGATGCAAAATGGGTCTTATTCTATCGTTGATCAGAGATTTCTCTATGAAAAATACGAATCGGAGTTTGAAGAAGGGGAAGTAGAAGGAGCCCTCGACCCGCAACAGATAGAAGAGGATTTATTCAATCACATAGTTTGGGCTCCTAGAATATGGCGCCCTTGGGGCTTTCTATTTTATTGTATCGAAAGGCCCAATGAATTGGGATTTCCCTATTGGGCCAGGTCATTTCGGGGCAAGCGGATCATTTATGATGAAGAGAATGAGCTTCAAGAGAATGATTCGGAGTTCTTGCAGAGTGGAACCATGCAGTACCAGACACGAGATAGATCTTCCAAAGAACAAGGCTTTTTTCGAATAAGCCAATTCATTTGGGACCCTGCAGATCCACTCTTTTTCCTATTCAAAGATCAGCCCCCTGTCTCTGTGTTTTCACATCGAGAATTCTTTGCAGATGAAGAGATGTCAAAAGGGCTTCTTACTTCCCAAACAGATCCTCCTACATCTATATATAAACGCTGGTTTATCAAGAATACGCAAGAAAAGCACTTCGAATTGTTGATTCATCACCAGAGATGGATTAGAACCAATAGTTCATTATCTAATGGATCTTTCCGTTCTAATACTCTATCCGAGAGTTATCAGTATTTATCAAATCTGTTCCTATCTAACGGAAGGCTATTGGATCAAATGACAAAGACATTGTTGAGAAAAAGATGGCTTTTCCCGGATGAAATGAAAATTGGAGTCATGTAACAGGAGAAGGGTTTCCCATTCCTTAGCCGGAAGGATAAAGGATATATGGTCATGAAATAAATAGGGAGTGGAACAGAATTGACTGGGTGGTAGAGTCGTGGAAACGCTTGTTTCTTCCAAATTTTGGACCTTAGCTCCATGGAACAATATGCTACT